ATTGTATTATATAAATAAAAATAGAAATTATATAAATAAAAAAGAAAAAGAATTTTAAATAATAGAAAAAAAATGAAGAGCTCTTTTCTTGATTGATTTGTTCTACAGAGACCAAACCCCTCCAATCCAATTTTTATTCATAATTGGAAGTTTCTATGAAATAATAGAAAGGGCTCGGTGACCTTTAGGAAAGGGCAAAGAAGCTTTTCACTTTGATTGCATATTATCAATTATCTAAAAAATAAAACAAATGGAGAAAAGCCGGCTATCGGAATCGAACCGATGACCATCGCATTACAAATGCGATGCTCTAACCTCTGAGCTAAGCGGGCTCGCATAATATAAATTGTACACGTATACTAATTTAGTAAACTACTGCTACTAAGATCTTAACTTTTTATTCTTAGCTATTTCATAAGAAATATGATATAAATGTAAAAAAATTCAACTATAGAAACGAATAAGAATGGAAAATGGAATTTCCAAAAACATTTCATTTTGATCTATTAATTTAGATCTATTTCTCAAATATATGTTTATCAATAATAAATTCAATAATAAATATCTTAATTTGTTTAATTAGATACTAAGATTTTTTTAGTATATCCATATTTAATTTACTATTTTTTTATATTGTTTTTTGATATTTTACTATATAATTACTATATAAAAATAAAAGAAAACTATAACTATATTATAACTTTATAAATTAAAAATAAAATAGTTTAGTACATAGTTTTATATTTCTATATATTTAGTTATATTTCGAATTTGAAATAGAATTTGGTAACTAAAGTTAGTAATATAATCTAGTAATTAAGTTCTAGTAATTAAGTTAGAATCTTATTCTATTATTCTATATTAGAATCATATAATATATTAATATAATTAATTTAATTAATATAATTAATTTTAATTATTATATATATATTTGAAATCGAAAATATAGAATTTATATAATAAAAAAGAATTTCCTATTTCATTAATATTCATTGATAACTCATTGATAACTAATTCGAAATTAACGGAATAATTAATTGATTAATTATATCCATTCGATTAGTTATGGCTATTAATGAAATTTGAAATTACTAAATTGCCCTTTGTCGTTTTTTTTTTATTATTTATTAGGGTCTTCCCTTTTTATTATTTATTAGGGTCTTCCCTAAGAAAAGGATAAAAAGAGAAAAGTGCAATCCAGATCATAATGAAACATTCCTATGGTTTCATTCGGAAAGGCGAAACCTAAGACGAAAAAAAAAAAAAGAATCGACCGTTCAAGTATTCAAAATTGCACACTAAAAATGATAGAAATAGGGACATGTATAAGTCTAATATATATATTATAATAGATATATGTTATGTGGTATATATCTATATTGAATTTCTGATTGGACCAAGTATGGTTTCCAATAGAGATGAAAGAAGATAGATACGAAATCAAATAGGAGCAAACACTTTTCAATACAGGAATCTATATCTAATGAATTCCACGGTTCCAGCATAATCAAAATGGAAATGAACGAAAAGGGGTAAACGGCATCATGATGTGATCCTAATCACATCACAAAAAAAAGGGGGGGATATGGCGAAATTGGTAGACGCTACGGACTTAATTGGATTGAGCCTTGGTATGGAAACCTACCAAGTGATAACTTTCAAATTCAGAGAAACCCTGGAATTAAAAATGGGCAATCCTGAGCCAAATCCCGTTTTATGAAAACAAACAAGGGTTTCAGAAAGCGAGAATAAATAAAGGATAGGTGCAGAGACTCAATGGAAGCTGTTCTAACAAATGGAGTTGGCGGCATTGTGTTCGTAAAGGAATCCTTCCATCGAAACTTCCGAAAGGATGAAACCTATATACATATGTATACTTAATATGTATACTTACTGAAATACTATCGCCAAATGATTAAAAATGATTAATGACGACTCCAACCGGTTCTATAATTTTTATATATCTATTTAGATGAAAAATAGTCATTGATCAAATCATTCACTCCATCATAGTCTGATAGATCTTTTTAAGAATTGATTAATCGGATAAGAATAAAGATAGAGTCCCATTCTACGTGTCAATATCGACAACAATGAAATTTATAGTAAGAGGAAAATCCGTCGACTTTAGAAATCGTGAGGGTTCAAGTCCCTCTATCCCCAAAAAAACCTGGTTGCCTCGTTGCCTCCCTAATTATTTATCTTCTCATTTTATTAGCGACTCTAAATTGGTTATGTTTCTCAGTCATTCTCACTCTACTCTTTCACAAACCTATCTGAGCAGAAAAATGTTTTCTTATCACAAGCCCTGTGTGTGATATATATGATAATGATACGTGTACAAATGTAAATCAGCATCTTTGAATAATGTGTTAAATTTGAATAATTAACAATCCATATCATTATTTGTACTGTATTGAAACTTATGTATTGAAACTTACAAAGTTTTCTTTTTGAAGATACAAGAAATTCTACAAGGGCCTGGATAATACTTTGTAAT